TGAATCAGCTGCTTTATTCTTGGTACCAACAATTAAAAACTGTTTTCCCCTACTTGCTGCATCAAAAACTAAATCACAAGCTTCTGATAAAAAACGAGCAGTTTTAGTAAGATTTGTAATATGAATACCTTTACGCTTGGCAGAAATATAAGGTGCCATCCTAGGATTCCATTTCCTAGTACCATGACCAAAATGAACTCCCGCTTCCATCATCTCTTCCAAATTGATATTCCAATACCTTCTTGTCATTTCTCCCCCCCACTTCCGCTTTTTTTTTTTCAAAAAAAAAAAGCGACGAGGTTGCCCTGAACTAAATAATTGTTCCGATGGAACCTTTTCCTCTACCGGGAGATTGCCCTGTGGATGTCGATACACAATCCAAACCCCTACCCTCTATTCGTATTATCTTTTTTTCGATTACCCCCAAAAATGACCATAAATAAAGAGTTTTTTTTATTTTAATTAAAAAAAAAAGTATGAATCCACTTTTAGGAATCATTAAATCCTCGAAATGATTGTTCTGATGTATCATGAAACTTCTTTGAAATGGAAGAATCAAATAATTCTCTGTGGTGGAACAAAATATCTCCGATTTCCCCCTCGAAAAAATTCTTCTTTTTGGTTTTCAAAGGAATGTTCTTATGTTGCCTTGAACGATGCACTAATCCTTTGAATCCGGTACCAACGGGTATCATCCCTCCTATAACAACGTTCTCTTTTAGGCCTTTCAACCAATCGATACGGCCCCGGAGAGCAGCTTTGGCTAAAACTCGAGCAGTTTCTTGAAAACTCGCTTCAGATATGAAACTTTGAGTATTCAAAGATGCCCTTGTTATTCCCAATAGGATGGCGCGGTAACAGATCGATTCTTCCAAAGCGCGCCCCGTTCGCGCCGCTCGCAACAATCCAATTAGTTCTCCAGGTAAAAAAACATTAGACATTCCATCCTCTGAAACCAACACCTTTGATGTTATTTGGCGTACAATAATTTCTATGTGCCTATTATGGATTTGCACCCCCTGGGATCGATAAACCTTTTGGATCTTATTAACCAAAGATATACGACTTTGCACTATAGTTAGTTCAGCCCCAATCAAGAATCCCCAAGGAATTCCAAGAATTTTTTTTATATGCTCGTTCCAACCCTCAATTCTTTTTTCTAGGTTCATCGATATTGAATCAATTGAACGCACTTCTAACACTTGTTCCACTTTTGGAAGACCCTGCGTTATATCACCGGATCTCGATTTTTCATATATAAATGTAACTAATGTATCTCCTTCGTAAAGGATTTCTCCATAATGACCATGAACAGTTGCTCCTGGAGTGGCCAAATAAGGCTTGGCGGATCTTATTACTACAGAGTCAACTTGAACAATCAAAACTTGACCCGATTTGAGATGGGGTCCGTTTTTGGATATACATACATTTTCACAAATAAACTGTCCAAGACTAATTATTGTGGATCTTTCTTCAAAATAATTATGATAATAATTATGATGGAGAAAATACCAATTCAAATTGAATGAATTCAAAACGATGTTACTGCATGAATCGGGATTCAAAATTCTCCCATTTTCATCCATTAAATAATAGTTAATTACTTGAAAAGTCTGTTTTAAATTTTCAAGTTGCAAATATTTAGTTACCAAAATAGGATTATGAGTTATTAAATAGTAAAATGAATAAAAATTCACAAATTGAAGGACTGTTCCTAAAGGGCCAATCGAATTCCTAATTTTAATTATAGGATCTTTTTTAATTGATTCTTTTATCACATTGTGATATTTTCCAGCGTTGAATGGACCCATTCGGAAACAATTAGATGATGACAAAATTATCAAAGATGGACATTCCTTATTTTTATTTAACAACGTGCGAATAGTTCCTTGATTTTGGCTAAGTAATTGTTGAATTTTTGTCTTGGAATAAAAGGGATTGCTATTGGTGTGATCTGACACATTATCTGAATCTGAGATCAATCCTGAGCCTGAGGGATCATTCCTTTTTCTGAGATACGAAATAGGGAATTTCACTAAGTCAATTCTTAGGAAATCTCGAATCAGACCATTTGTACTTACTTCAACAAAGGAAGTATGAGCCTCTTCGATAGAAGAACTTTTTTTGTCTTGGTCCCAATTCAAAATTAAACAAGTCCGAACTAATTGAATACTTGTATCAGAAATTCCCCGAATTGGTTTGCCATTTCTGTAAACAATATAATTGACAACTCGAAGTTGCATATTATCCCTTTCTTGTAACAGATCCGGGGGGAAGAGTGTTGCTAAATTTATACCGTCCAATACTTCATATGTCACTACGGGTCGAACTAAAACAAAATACTTTTTCTTAGTAGGTGTGATCCGTTGGACATAGATCCAATTTTTCCATTTTTTGGATTCCTTAAAATTTGTTTTTCCTGTTCCTGGGGGTATCAAGATGCCACTGTGTCGGGATATCTTATCTGTCTCTCCAGGAAAATGGATATCTCCAGAAAAGA